AGAAACTCCATGAAAGAAAAATTAATGATTCATATAAATCACTTAGTGGGAAATGGCCCGAATAAATCCAACGAGTGATTAATAATCCTGTTAGACATAAAAAAGTAGCTAGCATCCCCTTTTCTGACGAATCATATGGTTTTATGATGATGATTTCATTGCCCAATAAGGTTATCAAATGAATTGTAATCACAATTGAAACAATAGAAAAGGAAATATGAGTTAATATATGCTCTAAAGTTGAAAATATCATAAAAAAGAAAAAAGGTGGGGATCCCCCATATTAATATTAATTATTGGGAATTTAATTTATTTTTATTATAGGATCTATTGGATCTCGTTTAGAAGATGGCATGCCGCCACTCGGACTCGAACCGAGATGCTCTAGCACTGCTTCCTAAGAGCAGCGTGTCTACCGATTTCACCATAGCGGCTTGCTCGAATTCATAATAGCCTATTTATATTCAATAGTCGAGATTGAACAAGTCAATTCAATCAAATATGTTTTTTTAGTAAAAATGAAATTGATAAAAAAAATGAGTTCAAAAGTCAATTTGAAGATTCATTAGTTTCATTTATTTTCCTTTAAGTGTCCATTTATCTTAGGGCTTTTTACGTAGTTTATGCGATTCTAAAATCGAACTCTTGCAGCTATAGAAATCTCTCGCTAGAATAAAAAAACTTTTTTCATTTTTTACGCTTATTGTCATGTCATTATTTCTGGTTTATCTGATTTTATAATCATAAATTGGAAACAAAAAAGAAATTTTCTCAATGAATCTAAAACTATTTTGTATTTGGAGTACTGCAAATTGACACTTGTACATAATATAATAATATCTCAACAATCAAGTTCTTTTATTGATTCTTTTATTGATGATCTGAAAATTGGAGATATATGGTAAATCCATTACATATGGTAAATGCAATAAATTAAGAAGTTAGTTTTTAACATGGAATCCATTAGTTTCAACAATCTGCCCTTCCCGAAAAAGATAAAAAATTTTCTTTATTGGAATTGTAAAGGTCGATGGGGAAAAAAAGACTCCCCACCACCAAAATATGAGTGAAAACATAAAAAAAAAAAAAATAAAAAATTGTATTTATTTTTTTATTTAGATTTTTAGATTTAGAATTCAGAAAATAGAAGAATTATTCTTTTAGACATAACATTAAGATTCTATTTCATATTAATATGAACTTTGATTTTATATTAACAAATTACTGATCCAATTTTTTGAATCAAATGCATTTCGATTATTCCAATATTTTAGGACTTATTTGTTTGTCGTACAAAAAAACTTTTGGAATTCCCGGTAGAAAGAGATTTCCCTAATGACAAAGCTTTTAACGACGCCCAATATCCTTTCATTTTCCAAATATTTTTACGAATACGCTTTTTTGATATCGAAGTACGTTTTTTTGGAACTGCCATTTAAAAATGAAGAAGTTACTCATTGTTATAGTTGGATGTGAAAGACATCTATTGTTCTATTATTATTCTTATTCATTATCTATTTTTTCTCTAAATAATATAATATTCTCTTCATAAAAAAGAAATATAGATATGTCAAAGATCCATGAAAACTGGATCAAAAATGACTCTAAATAACAAAATATTCCGTAAAACCAAAAATTTTTGGTTTGGAACTATTAGTTCGCGTTGTTTATCTCTCAAAGTTATATCTTTAGAATCTGCATGTCATAGAAATCAAATCAAACTTAATAAAATAAAAAAAGAATCTAAAAGACCTTTATTTTCGGCATTCTATACTTGATTTACATGTAATAAAATACCAGGATTGTACTTTTGACTAATAAATTGATAGTCAAACTAGAAAAAAATACAACTAAATTTAATTTTAAAATTCGAATGAGACTAGTAATAAATCTGTTAAAAGATACGTGGTTTGATAAAAAAGGATCTCAGTCATTTTTGATCCTTTCTCGCTAAAAAGTTTATTTTAGTTCCATATTTTTCTAAACTTTACTCATAAATTGTTTTGATTGAAATGGAAAACAATCAATCCCATAATGAATTAGTTAATTAATTGAAAATTAGTTAATGAATTGAAATAAACTAACTAAAATCAAGAGTTTTTTTCATTAGACCGATGGCCTTAGTTAATCTTATAATTCGTATCAGCATCAAGTACTCTTTTTAGGCTAAATTTTTATCCTTGCTCTATGAATATAAATTTTGATTACGATAAATTATTCTATTTTTATTTTCCTATTATAAGTGTTCGTTTTTTTATATGTCACTTGGTCATATCATTTGACCAATTGTAACTTCTTTTTTGAATATTTGAACGGTTTTGAAAAGACTCAGAATAATTAATATTAATAAATACTAATATAAACTTCTTAAATCAGTTAGTGCATATCTTGATTTTTTATTGACTTTTTCGAAAGGTAAGATCCGGTGAATCGGAAACAATTAATTAAGAATAAAAAACTTTTTTTATGGAACAGACATATCAATATGCATGGATAATAC